CTAAGTGGTTGTTGTGTAACAAGTGCATAATGTCCACTGGAACGTCCATGTATTTTATCATCAACTTGATGAATTAATTTCAAAATATAAGGTTTTCCCATTATAGCAGGCTGTTTAAAAGAATTCCCTGTTCTTCCATCAAATATTTTGCTTTTTCCTGGATACTCGGGTTCAAATATCCATGGATTAGATGTTTGTTTACTGGCTTCATATAATTCAGAAAACACTAGTTTTCTCGAAGCTTCTTGTTCATATCTCTCATCAAAAGGTGTTATTCGATAATGTCTTTCTAGCATACCTCCTGCTAACCCGAGCGAGCATTCAAATATTTGTCCTACATTCATTCGTGAAGGTACCCCTAGTGGATTGAAGACCATATCAACGGGTCTTCCATCTTGCAAATAAGGCATATCCTGTCTAGACAAAATTTTGGAAACGATACCTTTATTTCCATGTCTCCCAGCCACTTTATCTCCGACTTTAATTTCACGTTTCTGTAAAATATATATACGAATCGTTTCTGGATTATAACAGGAACCCCCCTTTTTTTGGATCCATCTCACATCAATAACTCTACCCCTACCGCCTGTAGGTAGTTTTAGACAAGTTTCCTTTGAGGTGGATACCTGAATGCCAAGTATAGCTCGTAATAATCTATCTTCGGGGGAATACGAGGATTCTTTTGCCATTTGAGGTGTTAATTTACCCACTAAAATATCACCCGTTTCTACCCACGACCCGAGGATTACAATTCCATTTTTGTCTAAATTTCTGAGTAAATGGGCTTCTAGATGTGGAATTTTATTAGTGATTCTTTCAGAACCATAGCTTGTCATATGAGTCTGAATTTCATATTTCCGTATGTGAAAAGAAGTATAAATATCTTCATAGACCAGACGCTCACTAATGAGTACAGCATCTTCAGAATTGTAACCTTCCCATGGCATATAAGCTACTAAGACGTTTTTTCCCAAAGTGAGTTCGCCGCCAACTGTAGCAGCACCATCCGCTAAAATTTGTCCCTTTTTTATGCATTTACCTCGGCGAACCAGGGGTTTTTGATGCATACAAGTATTTTTGTTGGAACGTTTATATATAGTTAATGGAATGCTTAGAGTATCTCCATTACCAAATAAAAATATCCTATCAGTAGTGGTATAAATGGTGTTTCCCTCGTGTTCGGCTATAGCGGAAACCCCTGAATCTAAAGCTACTTGGCGTTCCAATCCAGTTCCAACAATGCATTTTTCGGACTGAGAAAGCGGAACTGCTTGACGTTGCATATTAGAACTCATTAAAGCTCGATTCGCATCATTATGTTCAATAAAAGGAATCAGAGAAGCTCCAATAGAAAAATATTGGAAGGGAAAAATACTTCGAAGATGAACCTGTTCCCATGCAATCGTAAGAAATTCTTGACGGTATCGGGCTGGAACAGTCTGTTCCTCCTGAATATTTCGATTAAGTGCCAAAGAATTTCCTGTTGCTACCATATAGTATTCATCTCTACTTGGTGATAAATAAAGCATGCGTATTCTTTTTGATCTCTCAGAGATTTCATAAAATGGACTTTCTATGGACCCCCAACTACCAATCCTCGCATGAATTGCTAGAGATCCAATAAGTCCAACATTGATTCCTTCCGACGTGTCAATTGGACAAATGCGTCCATAGTGACTAGGGTGGATATCTCGTATCCGAAAACTAGCAGTTCGCCCCGTCAATCCTCCAGGGCCCAAATAACTCAATTTTCTCCCATGAACTATTTGGGTCAATGGATTTGTTTGATCCAAAACTTGAGATAATGGATGTAATCCAAAAAAAGATTCATAAGTAGTTGTTAATGGAGTTGAAGTCACCAAATTCTGAGGAGTCGGGATCAATTTATGTCTAATTGCTCCACATATAGTTCCTCTAACCATATTTTCTAAACGAACCAGGGCCAATCCAAATTGATCTTGTAATAGATCTGCTACGGAACGAATACGTTTATTTTTCAAATGATTTATATCGTCAAGTATACCCATTCCAAATTTCATTCCAATCAAATGATCCGCAGCTGTCAATATATCTCGTGGTAACAAAAATGTATTGTTCTGAGGTATATCAAGATTAAGCTTTTGGTTCATATTTCGTCGACCAATCCTTCCTAATTCACATCTTTGTTGAAAAAATTTTTTTTGTAATTCTTTACATAAAGATTCAGAAAATACAGGATCTCCACCAACGCAAGCAAATTGTCGATAAAACTCCAAAATGGCATTTTCTTTTGACCCTATTTTTTTTTTATCCTTATCATTTAGGAAAGACACGAAAATTTCAGGATAACAAACATTCTCTAGAATTTCGCTTAAATTCGAACCCATAGCTGATGATAAAACTAGAATAGATATTTTCTGTTTCCTACTCACACGAGCCCATATCCTTGCTTTTCTATCAATCTCTAATTCTAATCTACCCCCCCAGTCTGATATTATGGTGCCAGTATAGACCGAAATTCCGCTAGGGTCCAATTCTGAACGGTAATAAATACCAGGGCTTTGCAATATTTGATTGATTACAATTCTGTATATTCCATTTACTATAAAAGTTCCCAGAGAATTCATTAGAGGAATGTTTCCAACAAAAATAGTTTGTTCTTGTATGTCCCTACTACTTTTCCAAATTAATCCCGCAGATACATATAATTCAGCAGAATATGTAAGCGATTCATATACAGCATTTTTTTCGTTTATCAAGGGTTCTAATAATTGATATGTTTCTACAAATAATTGAAATTCAATTTCTTGATCTGTATCCTCAATTTTTGGAAACTTTAAAAGCCCTTCTGGTAAGCCCCGATCAATGAACCTACAAAACCCTTCAAATTGGATCTGATTCAATCCAGGTAGTGTAGACATTCCTTCATTTCCATCCCCAAGCATTTAAAATTTCCCCGTGAATTTTATCGAAAAATATTCCACCGATTTGCTGCCATTCTTCATCAAATCACATGAATTAATTTAGCAATACTGGAATTTCTGTTCTTTATACTGAATTACATGAAATTTTAACTAATCCCGTGTATGAAATACCTATTATGAAAAGAGAAATAAATAAAAAAAAGAGAAATAAATAAAATAGAATTTTATACTCAACTTCGAAGGAATTTGCAACAAAACAAACAGATAGAATCTAAATTCTAATCTCAAAATGGAAATGAATTGAAAAATTCGACCCGGATTTCAAGATTTTATTTTTCATTTTATTTTAAGGAATATAAAAAAATGCATCCCGTTTCTATCATTATTATGATATTCCATATTCCAATTCAATTGGATACCAGCAAAAATGAATTCGGGATTGTAAAGAAAAGAAATATTTGGAACGATTTTTTTGGAGAATACGATTAATATGGTTAGAATGTGTAATGTGTAATTAAGTCTTTTGTATTTTTTAAACATGCATAGATTGAACTCTAGCTATAGATCTGTCTCTAACTTTATTGCAGTCATATTTGTTCGGGACAACACATAACATGTCGTGCTTCTCCTTAATAATTTTCTCTATTCAATTTATTGAATAGAAAAATTGTTAAGGAGAAGCACGACAATTTCTTGATAATTACGTTCCGTATAGTATCGGTATTATATATATGGATGGATAAGATACTCGATTAGATAATATCTGTGTAACTATTCAAATTTATGTTCTAGGGTTTACATATATTGACAATTGTTGTTATAATTGGAATGGAGAAAGTTTTTTTTCAATAGAAAAAAGGGGTATTCTCATATACTTCATATATTTCTATCTATATCTATTTGGCGGCATGGCCGAGTGGTAAGGCGGGGGACTGCAAATCCTTTTTCCCCAGTTCAAATCCGGGTGTCGCCTAATCAATAAGACATTTGAAATGAAATATTGTATTACGTTTTTTATCGAAAACTTTTTTCCAATAGAAGGGGAAAAAGAGTCTTGAGACTTGCGTTTGATTCTAAATTCTAAGCATCAGTAGGTTTATTCTAAAAAATGCTGTATGTAAATATTTTCGTCTCGTATTCAAGTAGTGAAAAGGAATCAATCAATTTAGAAATGATAGTTCTTTCACTACACAACTATTGTAGTGTCCGTCTACTGACTGGATCTCGAATTAGATTGGATAAGGATAAGTTGGATAGGGAATTCCATTTTTAGTTAGAGAACGGACGGAAGAAAAACCTTGTATACAGACGGATGGAAAGTCTATTAGTGCTTCCACATTTAATTAATATTAGTTAGATTAGTTAGATTGAATCGTTTTTCATTTAGCTAATTCGCTTTCTTAATCTTAAAAGTATATATATATATAATTATATAATTTATTATATAAAATCGAATTAATATAATAAAATCGAATTAATATAATTAAAAATATTTTACAATTTTTTTTACTAGAGGTTAGTGAAAAGAAAATCTTTCTTTTCACTAACCTCTAGTAAAAAAAATGAATAGGCAAGCTATCTTCCGATTATTTTCGTTTTTTTAGAGAACGAATCGGGAGACATTACAGAATTATTTCAAATAGAAATAAGAAAGAGTATAAGTATGCAAATTAATCTGTCTTGATTCTTTTTTTTATACTTAATGAAATTACTTAATGAATTAATGAAATGGGGGGGGTAAAACAGAAATCTTTTGATTCCTACCTGTTAGTAACATTCATTGACTTAAAACTTTCGAGGATGTTTCCGGATGTGTTGTTTATGCTTAATATTTTCCGATTTTACTAAAAATCATAAAAAAAAAAAAACTTTTTAGATGTTCTAATAGAAAGGATTCTTGTTTTTTGTCAATGGTGTTAGCCCTGAATCCTTTTTTTTTGACTCTCTAACAACAATTCCACTATTATTATAGTCTTTTTAGTGAATAATACAAAAGAAAATAATAGAAGAAAAATTTTTGAATAATTTGAATAATAATTAAATAATTCCAGAGATAGGAGACAAAATTTACATGGATATAGTAAGTCTTGCTTGGGCTGCTTTAATGGTAGTTTTTTCATTTTCCCTTTCCCTCGTAGTATGGGGAAGAAGTGGACTATAGGGATATTCCAAATTGAGTTAAGGGATCAAAGTACCCATTTTGTTTTCTACTTGGGTTTTCAAATTTCTGAACTCTTGAATTAAAGTATTTCATTTATACTAATTAATTGAGTTCAAATATAAACAAATATAAAATAGATTTGCATTTCAGGGTTCTATTCTAGTAGTGTAATGTATTCTATGTATATGTATATTATAGAAATGGAAAATACTCTTTCAATCAAACAAAGATTTGAATTATATCTATATTCGTATTTTGAGAAAATCAAGAGAATTTAATAGAATAGGAAATTGCTTCCTATTCCAACCGAATTCTTCTTAAAATATCTCTTTCGATGAACTGACGCTTAACCAGGTTATATATATATCAAAATGGGGGACCGCGTAATCCCCACTCCTGCCCCCCCTTTCTTTTTTTAATATGATACCGGGATTGTAAAAAGAATCCGAAGAATAAGAGTTGTTTTTTGATTATTTCAGATTCATTGGAATCAATACAAATCAAATAGATGAAACTAAAAAAAAAATTGGACACAATTCTCAGATAGTAGAAATCCAATATATTGGATTTCTACTATCTGGATTACGCTGATTGTAGTCCGATCTTTTTTTTTTTTTTAGACTAAGACCCAAAATTGAAAACCTTTTTCATTTTTTTTTAATCATTGATTACATTAATCCAAATTAAGAAGTCAGATTTAAGTGAAATTAGTCACTTTGACTTACCGTTTTTACGTAAATTATAAGTAAAAAAGCAGTAGGAACTAGAATAAACAGTGCAGTAGCAATAAATGCGAGAATATTTACTTCCATAATCTTTATTATGTTTTATTTCTCTTAAATTTCCAATAAATAATTCGGGATTTAATCCCATAGAGATGATAAATCTTTCATCGATAATAAATTCAACAATGGCATAAATTTGATTTCGATGACATCAAATTGGATCAATATCACGAATAACAATATCTGAGTTATCAAATCGACTCATCGTCGAGAATTAAATAGTATAACATAGGAAGATCTTTTATCCATACTAAATAAAACAAAAAAACATTTTTTTTTTTGATGGAATTCTAAATTTCCTTTCCTTCCTTATTAGGAATAATATTTTGTTTATCAATTGGATCCCCTTTCACACAAAAAATGAATGGATGTCTTTTTTTTTGGGGGGGGGTTGGATCCATCGGGACTGACGGGGCTCGAACCCGCAGCTTCCGCCTTGACAGGGCGGTGCTCTGACCAATTGAACTACAATCCCAGGGAAAGGGGTGTACAGTATACATATTTTTACGGTTTCTTTCAAACCCGTTTCTTTTTCTATTTAGAATTCGAACCATTTTGCTGTAAATGAAAGAGGCGTATTTTTGTATCTATTGATTGATATCTATATCGATATGCACTTTCGTGAGATCGACACAGATTACGAGCAATCTGTTTGTTATTGACAAATCGATTGAAAATGGAATCAATGAAAAAAAAAAATATTTTTTTGTTTATTTAAATATTTTCCCTAGGTTTTCTATTTACAGATCTTGATATGAATCGAGATTATTAGCAAGATTCGAATTTGTGGAAAGATGGAATACAGAAAAAAAAGAAATAGCGTTTAGGGATGTTTGATATTTGGATTCTTCCGTATCAGAGCACATCAGTCATTTCCGGAGAACAATAAATGGGTTATATAACTTCATAGTGGATCGGCAAATTCTTGGGCCGAGCTGGATTTGAACCAGCGTAGACATATTGCCAACGAATTTACAGTCCGTCCCCATTAACCGCTCGGGCATCGACCCAGGAACAGGAAGAATACATTTCAGTTTTTATTGAAAATTCATGATCAACCTCCTTTCGTAGCACCCTACCCCCAGGGGAAGTCGAATCCCCGCTGCCTCCTTGAAAGAGAGATGTCCTGAACCACTAGACGATGGGGGCATACTTGCCCGACCGCCATTATACTACGTTCATAGTATGAACAGTTTTTTGGAATTGTCAATATAATGGAATGATATGATTCGATAAAAAAAAATTTTACATCTTTCAGAATTCTATTGAAATTTTTGATTAATCATTTTGATTTCGAAATTGTTTCTTTTTTTTATTCCAGTCAGAATAAGAAAATAATAAATAATGTGAAAGAAAGTCAAATAAAGAGAAAATCCTTTACGGGAATGATTAGTTTGTTGGAAAGGACGATAAGTTAAAACTTCATTTCTTTCACTGTCCTTTATTACTAAGATTCGATAGGTATTAGGTATATTTATATCTAATACTAAGCTGGTAAATAAAAAACGAGAATCAATCTGGAAATTGGGTAAATAGAGATCAACAAGTTTTTGAAATTCTTTTCAAAATAAAATACGAATTTGGTTTAGGTACAGGACAAATGGAATCCATTTATCAATGATTCGATGAAATATTTCAATAGGTGAGTACA